AAAAGGAAAGAACAGCCGGAGGCGAAGAGTAGAGTATAGCCAAGGGGCTTTCGTCGTCCGTAAAGGACCTAACGGAAGACCGTGCTCCGAAGTGCACTGAGAGTTTTGTTTTAAGAACACTTGGCCTTACCCCTTCGTTTTGAGCCATGTCTAGGTGGCAGAGTGTTGATCCTCACCCGCCCGTAAGCGGACTCTTTCGACAGAAGGTTGCAGATGGAAAATTCCCGCTCTGTAGGTCGTCAAGCATTTGATGCAACCTAGCCAAGTGTTCTTCACCAGTGGCCGTACGGGGGTTGTCCAGGGCCCGCGCCCCCCGTCCCATCCAATCGCCACTTGGATGCAGGCCCGCCATCTTCCGGATTATGTCAACCTTGACCTCAAATAGGTCTTCGGCTTGAATCCGGGCCATTCTTATGTCATGGGCTGAAGGATTCCAATTAGTCCCCAACAGCCGCCTCTGAATGGATTCTACGCTATCCCCTCCTATTATTTCATTTAGTTGATGGGGGTAGGGGACGTAGGGCGGAGCCCGATTAGCTGCTTCCTGCATAACAGGAAGAGCGGGAGGCGTAGCTTGTTCCCCCTGAAGCGGTTGATTGACCGACGAGGTGGTACTTCTACTACGCCCGGAACTGGCCGAATCCTCTACCAAATCGGAATCGGAAGTATAAGTAAATAAGGCCGAATTGGAGGATTCGGCTGCTCCGTGCATCATGTAATTTGCCATGGATAGCCCCCCTCCGGTAGCGAGGAAGAAGGCCCGTAGAGCGAATCCAACGGCCATGATGAGAGTCACGGAGGAGCAGCCATTCCGAAGTAAGAGCCTGACTAAGGCTTCCTTGCTCAGTGAGTAAGCAAGTCGTAAGACCAGTGCGTCCCCCCCAGTAAGACAAAAATAGAAGAGATGATAAAAAAGATAAAGAAGGAAAAGAGCATTTTTCTTTTCTTCATATCCATTCCACTAAATCTCATAGTTACTCTAAACTTTGAAGCTCAGCTCCAAGAGAAAGGAGACTGAGATAGGGGTTGTCCTTGGTTTTTCCAAGGAAATTCTTTTGAGAACCTGATCATAGAGGAGCCATATGAAGCTAAGGTTTTTGGAATAGCGGTGGGCTGGTAACGTAATAAGGGAAAGGAAGCTAGCTGCTTCCATATCGCCCCCCCAAAATAACCAATAAGTTCCAGAGGCATCTTCCATTCATTTAGATTTTGGTCTTTCTGCGCCATATTTAGATCTTCCCTTTCTACGATCCGGAATTCCCAGCAAATCCTTTACTCCTCGAATACGATGGGATTTCACACCTGGCGAATCTTTCACTCTACCCCCTCTGACTAAGACTATAGAATGTTCCTGCGAATTATGACCTTCGCCTGGAATGTGAGCAAATATATCATGTCGATTGCTCAACCGTACTTTTGCTATCTTACGTAGAGCTGAATTAGGTTTTTTCGGTGTTCTCGTCGAAACACGCAGGCATACTCCTTGCTTCTGGGGACATTGATCCGAAGCTCGAGTACGGTCCGTGCGCCGTTTTTCTTCTCTACCATGACGAATCAATTGATTTTTTGTAGGCATCCCTCTTTCCTATGTCCTTCCCCCCTTAGCCCTTTCACTAGTGGTTACTCCCGATCCGAAGCACCCCTTTTCCATTCATAGAGAGATCCAATCGTCAAAATCAATAAAAAGGCCATCATGGACCAAGATCCAAACAGATCAATCTTGTTAGGAGGTACTGCCCAAGGAAAAGAAAAGGTGACTTCCGGGTCAGGGATAATAAATAAAATAGGAACCGGATAAAATCGTATATCGAAACGACTTCTGGCATCACCGGAGGGATCGGAACCACATTCGTAGGCCGACAATTTTTCTGGATAGGTCGAACTATTGGAAGCAAATGGAAAAGGAACACCGAGTGGAATCAAAGAAACTAGCGGACTGATCACTAAATAGATACAAATAGGTGCAAATTCCGACATCACCAAAGCCCACCTCGTTCTCTCGCTCTCCTCGCGGCGCTCCTTGCTCGCGGAGCGGCATACCGAAAAAAAAAGACGCTCAGATGTGGATTCGAACCACTGAAGGATTTCAAGGGCAATGCCCCTTGCTCTTCCACAAGCAAAAAAGGATTTTCAGTCCTTTGCTCTAACCAGCTGAGCTACCAGAACCACTTGCCTAAAGTCTCTTTTCTTCATCTATGAGCATCCTACCCGCAGTGGAGGAGCTTGCTCAAGAACCGAGAGCCGCCCAGGGACTGGACGGCCCTCGTTCGGGAAGGTCTTCTTCGCTATAGACGCCACCAAGAACAAGAAAGGGGCGCTCCGCTCCTAGTCACTAAGTAGTGCTATTCTGTCCGACGGCGGACTCCATCAATCTGAGGTTCTTTCTCTCACGTAATTTCGCCCGCCCGTTCAACCGGAGGAAATGGGATTCGAACCCATGATACAATCTTCTTGTATGTCGATTTAGCAAACCAATGCCTTAAGCCACTCAGCCATACCTCCATCCAAGTTGTTGATCGGAATTGGATGTGCCGGTTGCCCGAAGATCCACTGCGTAAGCCGTAGCGCGCGTACTCTTCTTTACTGAACTGAGCGAGAAAGACTCTATCCAGTCTTTATCTCCCCAGCGTCCAAGCGAGACGAGACCCCATCCAAACCAAATCCGCCACTCGTTGGGCGAGGCCTTGCTTTCTATGAACACCTCACCACTGAATGATAAACTTAGCCTCCGACCAAGAGAGAAGACAGGGTCAAGCCGACGCCGCCCTTCCTCACCTGCCTGAATGGAATGAATATCTCCTTCGTCTAGTCGAGAAGGGAAAAAGCCCGGCGGGGAACTGGACCGTGACTCTTCTAAACCATTACATGACGGAGAAGTCCATTCTCGTCATGATCGATCCACGTCCTACCATAGTGCCCGGAGAACCAGGCTTGCTTAGCTTACCAAGCTAGCTTACTAAGCTAAGCGCGAAGGAATTTTTCTAAGATGGCAGAGCTAGCCAGAAGGTAGCCTAGCTTGCTTCCAGAAGATTCTATAGTGATCCACAGGAATGGCCTCCCTAGTCGTCGAAAGATTTCATCCCTCGGTCGTTAAGGAGCAAGAGGATGCGCCTAGCGCTAGTTGCTCAATCCGTTGCTTGTTTGGTTCGAGGTTGAGCTCACCCGCCGCCCTACGTCAGTAGTCTTCCTAACTTCTATTCCCTTTTTTTGCTCTACTCTAAGGTAAGGTAAGGTCCTTCAAGAACAGCATTGCGGTCGCAACGGGGCTCTGGGTGAATATTGTCCGCCCGTATGAGCCGGGCTGTGAATATTTATAGGTCGGGGTCTTTACTGAAAAACCACAATACTACACTACAACAATTTTAAGAAATCCGCAAGTGACTATAATTTGAATTCACTAGTCGTGTTGAGTTGAGGCTTATTTCAATATAACAAATCTGCCAATCCCGATATTCCCACATTTCATTCTGGTCCAGTGTCCATTCCTGAATGAAAGAAATGAGCTTTTTTGCCCCTTCACTCACTTCTGAATGACTCCTTTAGCACTCCCTTTTTTATATAAAAAAATAGATACAGTTTACCTTTACCATACCTTCCAACCAAGCAAGAGTGTTTTTTGCAAGCTTTTTATAGCCGCTCTTCCTAGGGCAGGGCAGCAAGTCTCTTATCCATATTGAAAGCAGAAGTTTGAAAGTTTTGATAACAGGTTCTATGAAAAGCTAGCAATCCTGTGAGTTTTCCAAAAGTGAGGCTAACAATAGCTATTAAGTCTACTCTTATGGAGATGATTGAGTGGAAGTTGGATAAGGATTGGAGTCGGATAGGGTGGGAGTAGGTCCAGCCGAGAGGGCCATAGGAGTGGTCCGGACGAGCTTACTCTTAGCCATTGGAAGTAGTTGCTGATGGAAAAGTAAGAGTTGCTTAGGTTTAGTGTTAACTATTATGTTTTACTCTAAGTTGAAATGAAATCTTTAGAAATCACAACTAGAGGGTTAGTACTTGGATCGAACTCTCGGCTTTGGGGCATTTTTTCTACCTTGGGTGACCTAAGGAGAGAGAGGGATCATCAGTCTGAGCTATGGTTCCTGCATCGAAAGGATTCAAATAATCAAATAAAGTAAAGGTAGGCGGGTAATAACCTTATTTATGACAAGTTTCAAATTGGTAAAGTATACCAACTCTCTTTAAATATATTAAATATCGACAACAAGTATACCAACACTCTTTAAATATATTAAATATCGACAAACTTCTTGAGCATATTAAACACATATCTTCCAGGGTGTCGGATAATGTTTATTGTTCCCCCACCCATACTATCACACAAGTCGTGATAGAGCACACCCAAGGGATCATTACAAATAACAGGTACCGACAGGGAACATTGTTATCTGTCTCTTAATAGTAGAGGATCGCCGACACCCTGCCCATTTCTATATAGCGATCCACAGGCCACCTGCCTTCTCGGTCTAGTGCCGAAGAGAGGCGTAAAGAGACCAGCCCCGTCTTCGAATTCTTTTTCTTTCGATGGATCCAGTCCGCGATTTAGGAATTAGGAGTCTCTTACTGAACTGAGTCAACTCAGGAAATCCCTAAGCCCATCTAACCCGCTCAGAGAATCAAGCAAGATAGCAAATGCGCATCATTGTGATACGAAATAGTTTGTGATACGATATGAACATTAAAGTCTTGTCACTCGAAACCGGCGCACCTGGCACCAACTTGAAAAGAGAAAGAACGATGACGATGACCCGGAAAGCTACTCCACTGGAAGGAACCTCTAGAGAAGAGACTGCCCGCGAATCACGAACCAGAAGAGTGCGTGCTTTCAACCCAGAACCGAGGAGAACGAATACCTTAGAACAAGCTTTGCTTTCCTTGAACGATAATACGACTGAGGTGAGGAAGAGCTTTGCGATTCCCGTTCCCTCTGATAGACAGGACTGGTCGGCCGATAGGAGATCTGATATCACGAACCGGAAGAGTGCTTTCATGGCCTTGGCCCGCGCCTACTGCTATAAGAGAACAACGCACCTTGCTTTAGAGCTGCTCACTTGCACATCAACTAACCTTGAGAACTGCTGGCTTGCACCCGGAATGCAGGGTTTCTTTTAGTAAAGCTAGCTCGGTTACCATTGCAGGTTTACGGCTTCCATAGCATATGTCATTGGCCATTCAGTTACCTTAATAAAGGTTCGAGGAAGGAAGGGATGTGTTTAGTCAGTCCGTCTGCTCCGGTGCTGGTGAGAATAGAGCTTATTGATGAACCGCTTTGGGAATCGTATTCTGTACTTTCGCCCATAGGTGAGATGGAAGGTAGTTCCCGATCTTAGTTATCATAGTTGACTCGGCATCTCTCATTTCCATAGCATAGAAGCGATCTCGAATTAGAAATGGGCAATGCAGCTTTTAAGCACTCTCATAAGCAGTCATTCCCGGAGAGTTTATATGGCACTTCTTTCAATCAAATGTGTCTCCTCCTGCCGGGTCAAATACTCTCAAATTCGCAACTTCTCTTGAAAGATATGAGTGCGTTGAAGCTGGATTAGATCATTCGGAGTATTTTCCTGGGGAAGAAGAGATTCTGCTGTGATATGATGCTTAACCTATTTCTTGTGTGAGAATACTAGCCACTAGATAGCCGTGGTCCTCGAGTGCAAGGGTGCCAGATCGGAAGGGATACGGGTTCTTGGCCATTCTTGGTTCGTGCCTAGGTTAAGGATAGTAAGGGGTCACTTATTCGTAGACTAGAACCTTTAGGGTGATTGGTTCTTCTGATTCTGAGAAGCCTCTATGAACTAGTTTCTCGGCAAATAGCTCCGTCTAACCTCGAGGTAGCAAGTCAACTCTTCCTTAAGTGAAGTGGTCAAGGCAGGGATCGGCTTATGTTGTGAAATATTGTATTGAGAAGCGAGCCCGATGAGCCTGGCTCTCACTTCGGGTGGATTCTAGAAATATCTAGATAAGCATTCGAAAATGGCCCTTCTTTACTTTAAACAAGCCTCCGTAGAAATCTTTCCATTCTCCCTAGTCGGGATGAGGACTCGTATTCCTATTTCTTTCTTTGGATTTGATCGAGGGCTCAAGTGGCAGCGCAGATGTTGTTGACATTGGAGAGACCTCGTATGCAATTTATTCTCTGCTCTGCGAGATTTTGGTAGCATTTTTGGGTACTGTACTTACATCAATAAAGTGCGCTCACTTCTTTGCACTTTGACTGACAGGTACACCATGGTTTTGGCTGACAATGTGGATGGCGGAGACGATCTTGATCTTATTGTTACTACTATGAACGGCAACGTCTTTAGCTTTTCCACTCCCTCACCACACCATCCACTCAAGGTAGGCAATGCGTTTTTGTAGTCATGTCTTCATTTTGTTTCACAGTATTTAAACTTAAGTCGGATAGATCTTTTGGTGAACCCATTGCAACTTCTGCTTAAAGCTGGCTTGATACTTCAGACTTACATATCTCCTTTGATCTTTTTATTCTTTTGATGTTTAAACATAGAGGTGAGCATGAAAACGAGATAACCATATCATTCCAATTTGATGGTAGGAATGGAGATCATCAAACCAAGGAAGGAATAATGCTGCATATCGGTACAACCGTGAAGGTTTTTATGTTAAGCATGATTCCAGGACCTTCCGTGACGAAGAGGGCAAGCATTTCTGGGTAGAGTTTGAGATTGTTGACAAGTACAGGCTTCCCTATGGGAATCAAGCTCCTTATAATGTGACGGTATATTCTGTCATCCTAAATTTTGATGGAAAATATTTTTACTAACTTCCAACTACCTTTGTTTTACTGTTGGATTTCAGGTAACTTTACTTGTCCCTGGGAATTACCAGGGAGATAGGCGCATTGTGGTCAGTGAGATCTATCATCAACCAGGAAAGCAACGGATGAAGCTTCCCACTATTCGTGTTAGAACGACAGGAACTGTGCTCGTGGAGATGGTTGAAAAAAATGGGTTTTATTTATCCGAAAAGTTTTCACTTACAAGAGCCCACCGCTTTAGAAGTGCTTTCCTCTCTCTTTCTTTCGAACCGTAAACTCCGGCACTTTACCATACTGGAGAAGGGCTTCACTCGCGCCTTGGGGACTGAACTAGAGTACAGAACTAGCTTCCTCTGTACATATTGTTTTCGGGTAATAATACTATACTATCATTGAGAAAGAATAGATAACGACTATCAGGCATATGACTGATTTCTATATGGGTGTGGGCTCATACTCTCATTTTATCCTTGCTCGCGGAATACGTCACTTAAAATAAGCTATTGACGTCTTAGTTCCGTTCCGACCTTGTCTCCTTTCTTTCTTTTGTTCACCGCAAGGGCGGAGCTCTCTTATGTTCATCTTCCACGCCTGTCTGCACTGCATCCCAAGCACTAAATGAGTGAAATCCAATACTTTGTCCCGGAGAAAGGAATCAGTCTCTTCAGTCCGGCGCATTCATTCACCCCTCATTTGGTTCACTCGTTCAACTCCTTGATGTCATCATCCTCCCTTCCTCCTACCTACTTATTATCCAAATGGAATGCAAAGACAGCTACTTATTAAGGAACGAATGAGACTGACTTTCCTTCTGCCCTCTCAGACTTGTAGTCTAAATGCTGTGTATCTGACATACTTCATTCTCTGTGCAGGGTACGATTTCACTATGGACATCCTGATGTGTTCGACAGGATTTTTCACATTACAAGAGGAGGCATTAGCAAGGCTTCCTGTGGTATAAATTTAAGTGAAGACATTTTAGCTGGTATGTGATTCTTCATGTATCTTCTTAATGAAACACGTGCTCAGGCACATTCTCGAAAGAAGTGATTCTTCATGTATTTATGGCTGTTACCCATTTATGCTCTGGAAGGCATGGAGTTGAATATTGTTTTAAGGTTTCAACTCAACGCTAAGACGTGGAAACGTCACCCATCATGAGTACATCCAAGTGGGAAAAGGGCGTGATGTCGGTCTTAATCAAATTTCTCTCTTTGAGGCTAAAGTGGCTTGTGGAAATGGGGAGCAAGTACTCTGCAGAGAATCTACAGGCTCGGTCATCGCTTTGACTTCTTCCGAATGCTTTCGTGCTATTTTACAACTGTTGGGTTTTATATTAGCTCAATGGTAACGTATATTATATAGGGCAGTAGCATGCATTATATTTTTTACTGTACAGTTGGCCGTCATGCTTTCTCATGTTCTTGTATTAATGTTGTGCAGATGGTTGTCATAATAGTGTATGTTTTCTTGTACGGAAGACTTTACTTTACTTAGCATTAAGTGGACTTGAGTTTGCAATTATGAAGCAAGCACGGATGAGAGGGAATCGTGCACTTCAAGCGGCTATGGGATCTCAGTCTATTGTGCAGCTAGGTCTTTTGATGGCCTTGCCAATGTTTATGGAGATTGGACTAGAAAGAGGTTTCAGAAGCGCCCTGGGGGATTTCATAATCATGCAGCTTCAGCTCTGTTCAGTGTTCTTCACTTTCCCCCTTGGGACCAAGTCACATTATTTTGGCCGCACAATTCTCCATGGTGGTATATAGAGCAACTGGCAGAGGTTTTGTTGTTCGCCATGTAAGGTTTGCTGAGAATTAAGGAATGTACTCCAGAAGCCATTTTATTTTGTGAAAGGACTTGAGCTGATGTTACTGCTAGTAGTCTATCAGTTGTATGGTGATGTTGCTACGGATTCGACTGCCTATATACTTCTGACATCATCAATGTGGTTCTTGGTTATCACTTGGCTATTCGCTCCATTCCTCTTCAATCCATCAGGATTTGAGTGGCAGAAAATAGTAGATGACTGGGATGACTGGACCAAGTGGATTAGCAGTCGAGGTGGCATCGGGGTTCCTGCGAACAAAGCTTGGGAATCCTGGTGGGAGGAGGAGCGGGAACATTTACAGTCTACAGGTCTACTGGGCCGTTTCTGGGGGATCATACTATCTCTCAGATTCTTCCTATTCCAATACGGTATCATGTATCACCTGAATATCTCTGCTGGCAACAAAAGCATCTCTGTAAGTTATTTATTTCATTTGAGTTTCCTTCTTAAAAAAGTTCATAGAACACAAGGCTTGGTGGATAAACCACTTGAATACTGTTCACATAATTATTTATTTTGTTTAGAAGCACTATCTAACGCTATTATTGTATTGTGGCTGTCCACTAGAAATAGAATTTGTGGCTTCAGGTTTACGGTCTTTCTTGGCTGGTTATTGTTGCGGTCCTAAAGGTAAATTTGCATTTGCCTGCTAGTTTTAAAATTCGAGTATATGCTGATTTCAATATATGTGAATCTTGTTACTCTTTTTTTTTAAGTTCTTCAAAATGGAGCTGCCCTTGCTAAGTTGCTGATCAGGATCTTTCTTTAGGTGGTATTCATGGAAAATTTAGTGCGGATTTCCAGCTTATGTTCCGGCTTCTTAAATTGTTCTTGTTCATCGGATCTGTTGGAACGCTGGCAGTTCTTTTCACCGTTCTGCATCTACAGTTGGTGACATATTCGCAAGCTTCCTTGCATTTTCACCCACAGGATGGGCCATTCTGCAGGTACGTCCATCAGCATTGCCCGTCTAATTTCATTTCTCAAGCCCCTAAATGTCATCTGCTAGGCCTAGTATCAAGCCATAAAAATTGTCAGATGAAAATGCTTTTGAACTATTGGCCCACCTGGAATGTACCTCTGCAAGTATTCAATGTCTGCTGTAAAAACTTTTAGATTGCTATATAAAACATTTCACAGGCTCCAATCCATTTGTGATCTTTACTACAGATATCGCAAGCAAGTAGGTGGTCAAGGCATTTGGGCAGTGGGCTAGGTAACTAGATAGTACAATCTACAGGACAAGCCCCGTTTCTTAAGACGAATATCGTCTATTTCTCACTTCCCTATGAGTGCGATGGGCCCTAAATCTTTCGAAATGAAGTTTTAGATAGTGAATTGACGCGCTAGAGACTGAATTGACGCTAGAGATCTATTGCCGCAAGGCCGAGGGTCAATTAGTGCCAGGAATCGAGCAGATGAAGATCATCATGATACGTGTTTCTTGACTCTAGAAAAGCAGCAAGAAATGTGTAATAGTCCGTGTCCGGAAAGTGGCAGGCAGTGGTGAACAATAAGTTGGCACGGGGTAGAGAAAGAAGACGGGATGCACAAACGATTGCTCAGCTGGCTTGTATGCTTTCGCTATTTTGCTTCGCGCCTTTTCTTCTTTCCCGAGTAGATTAATAGAAAGGAGAGTCTTCGTAGCCTAGCGATAAGATTGAGCCAATGCCTAACCCTTGACCCTCCTATCAAATTAATTGTCTTGAAAAGCGCCTAGCCTAAGCTTGTGTAGAGCCAGAAAGACGAGAAGGGAGAAAACAATAATAAAGGACAGGAGTGAAGCTACCCGTCGCTTCTTGCATGCGCGTGCGTGTCTTTCTTTTTGTGTAGAGCCAGATCAAGCTGATATGAATGTTCGAACGAGTAACACGAGCTATAGACTACTTAAGTGTTTTTACAGAAAGCGAGTGAATAGTAAGTGTATTCCCGAGAAGTTCGATAAGTCAAAGTTCACTCTAAAGTGATTGATTTCTTTCGTACTGAATTTCCCATTGCTTTCATACGCGAAAGAAAGAGTCGATTATCGATTTGCTAGGCCTAAGGGTGCTTCGAACAAAGGAAATCCGAAGAAGGTTTTCTTCAATCAATTATGAAGGAAAGTGAGTGATGGCATGAGACACCATGTTCAGAGCTTCTTCGTTTTTGAATTTGAGCATGCATTTCTTTCAGTCTGTATCAAATCAAATCAAAAGTAGTGCAGATTCACTTTGAGACGGAATAGTCTCGGTAAAGGAAAGAGGCTATTGCTGAGCATCTCTATATTGATCTTCGCTTTTACGGACAACCTTTCTTTCTGTAGGTTTAGCCACCGATCCCGGAACTTTGAAATGTAGCAGCGGTGTTATGATTGCCCATGCAGTTTCGTTTGAGCTGCCGCAAGCAAGTAATTTTGGACGATAGGTTAGGACTTCTCTTATCAAGTTTTGAAGTTTGGACTTCTGTACGAGCTAAACCTGACTCGCTTTCAATCGTAATTTTTCTTACACATCTAAATACCGATGATAGTTCACAGAGAGTGTGGTGAACAATGAATTTACAACGTTGCTACTCTCTTCTTACAGAAAGGAAGCGCACCTTGCCTAGCCTAGCTTGATGGGAAAGAGAAGATATGTTTTAAGCTTTCACTATCTTAAACATGGGAAAAATGTTGACTCATAATCAATGCTATGTTGTCTTCCTAAGCCACCGAAGAGTACAAAGTATAACTCACCAAGTAGCTACCCTGGTTGTTTGTCCAGGAAATGGGGAATCGAATCAATAAATAGGGAACTTAAATTGTCAGGTTAAGGGCGCTAAGCCTTCCAAGCCGTACCCGAGTATAACTGCCCGGAAGGTCGTTGAATTCGACTCTCAAACAGAAGACGATTTTTATGTACGTCTTACTCTTTAGAGTCTTTTTGATTATTGATAATACTTGATGTATGTAATAGTCTTGTTCTGATAGAAAACTCCACTTCTCTTGTTGTTTTTGTTGCAGGAAGCAGGAGAGGAGGCCCCTCTTTAAACATATGCCAGTTACGACGAGGATTGTGAAGAAAGCAATCTAGATGACAACGACAATTATGGTGATGATGAGATCGAATCACTTGTCAGAATACGCGCAATAAGCTGGTAAAAGTAAGATAATTTGGCTCTGCAGGTTGAAGTTGAGGATATGTACGAACCTTGAAAGAAGCCCACTTACCCACTCTTCTTTCCCCACCAAACCAACAAGTATACGGTTGGTGGGCCTCGGTTTCCTATGAGAAACCTACACCAGGAAATATTACCGATCGGAAAATGAATCGAAAGGACATCGTTCGCTTGCGGCTGAAGTGGAGATACGGCAGTAGTTCCTATCCGGTTTTCAAGGGTCGGTCCATAGAACCCTCGGTTTCGGCTTTCCTAGTCGGCTTTTCCACGAGTTGGATCGTGATGATCGGAACTGATTCCTTTCCTTCCTATCCAAATACCGGAAACGGCCTTCCTATTTGGAAAATCCTATCCTGGTTCTGTTTCTGTGTAAGCAACTATTGCCTTACTTGAGGATGAGTTTTCCCCTTGCTTTGCAACAACCAAATTCCCTTTTCTTCCAAGTTTCCAAATTCGTACTTCTGCAAAGCTTTAGGGGTTTAGGGTCTTTCTTTCTACCTATGACGAATAACTTCTTATTATCATGGCGACAGGCATTGTAAACCTACTTTTCCTACCTCCGGATGAAGGAGGTGGAGCAATAGGGGGTTTCTTTGGGGATGATTTCTTTTAACTCTTCTTTCAAGGGGGTTATCCCATGATTAACTCTGCTTTAAGCAGGCCGCTCGAACATTGTCTGATTTTTTTTTGAAGAGACTCGATCTTATGTATCTACTTATTGTCTTTTTGCCTTTGCTCGGTAGTTCCGTAGCC